AATCTTGGGTTAGGGAAGAAGGACATATTCGCGAATACTCGTGGTTTCATTATGGGGCAGCTCATGATCTTCATATCGATCTATTATCCACCTCCGCATCTATTCTTTCTTAGCTAAACGGGTGGAAGATCCATCCAATTTGGTTATATCATGAACTCGAAAAACGGATCTGAATGTGACTGAAATGCACGATCTTCACAGGTATCACTTTTCACGATACCTAAACTAAACCTAAAAGGTGGAATAGCGATTTTCGAACCATTTCCTATAAGAGAATGGTTTCCATTACTTTGAGAAATGGATTCTATATCAAACTATAGCTATTGCATTAAAGAAGAAAAGAAACTAATAGAAGTCGAAGACGCGGAATGGTAGTGAATAGAGAAAAAGATTCTTCTGATTTTCTTGTTCCTGAAAATATTCTATCTATCTCCTAGACGCCGTAGAGAATTGAGAATTTTCATGTCTTTCAATTCTCGTACTCGTAATTGGAAAGTTACGGAAGGAGATCCATCATTTTGCAATGAAAACAACATAAAAAACTCTGGACAATTTCGAAATCAGACCAAGCGTCTTAATACATATGCAAAAAAATTCATTATTGGCCCACCATTGATTCCAAGATTTAGCTTTTATGAATCGCTATTGGTTTGATACGAATAATGGCAGTCGTTTCAGTATGTTAAGGATACAGATGTATCCACAATTCATTTAGAGTTACTTAATAGCCTATTTCTTATACTATATCTCTATCCCGTGAAATTCTCGAGCCGAAAGATGGATGCATATGCTGTGTTTCATTTTGCTAAATGATATCAATTAAATGGTGTATCAATTCTATAAATTGGATATAGCAATAAATAAATCAGAAAAATTCTTTTATTTTAGATAGAAGAAACATTTCTTCTATCTAAAATAAAAGAATGTACCCTTCTATCCAAATCCAATTTGCATCGATAAAATAAATCTAAATTATAGATTCCAGCAGTAGATGAATAATTGCAAATTTTTGTGTGTACGAGATTCGAATAACTTCAAAATAACTGACATTATTTTAGATTTTTCCTGATCAGAAAAATACATGAAAAAAAAAGGAGGTAGAAAAATTTTTTGATTTATGGTTAAAGAAGAAAAACAAGAAAACAGGGGTTCTGTTGAATTTCAAGTATTCAGTTTCACCAATAAGATACGGAGACTTGCTTCCCATTTGGAATTACACAAAAAAGATTTTTCATCGGAAAGAGGTCTACGAAGACTTTTGGGAAAACGTCAACGTTTGCTGGCTTATTTGGCAAAGAAAAATAGAGTACGTTATAAGAAATTAATAAGTCAGTTGGATATTCGGGAGAAGTAATTTAATCGTTCGAATTTTTTTCTTATTTTATTAGTAGTCTTATAGTAGTCTTAGATTTTGCATTTTGATGAGCCTCGTTTTGAGGAATTCATGGAATAATGAATTAAGGAAGAAAAAAGAATATGAGTCTACCGCTTACAAGAAAAGATCTAATGATAGTCAATATGGGCCCTCACCACCCATCAATGCATGGTGTTCTTCGACTAATCGTTACTCTCGATGGTGAAGATGTTGTTGATTGTGAACCCATATTGGGCTATTTACACAGAGGAATGGAAAAAATCGCAGAAAACAGAACTATTATACAATACTTGCCTTATGTAACACGGTGGGATTATTTAGCTACTATGTTTACAGAAGCAATAACGGTAAATGCACCAGAATTCTTGGAGAATATTCAAATACCTCAAAGAGCCAGCTATATTCGGGTAATTATGTTAGAATTGAGCCGTATAGCTTCTCATTTGTTATGGCTTGGCCCTTTTATGGCGGATCTCGGGGCACAGACTCCCTTTTTCTACATTTTTAGAGAGAGAGAATTGATATATGATCTATTTGAAGCTGCTACAGGTATGCGAATGATGCATAATTACTTTCGCATTGGAGGAGTAGCTGCGGATCTACCTTATGGATGGATGGATAAATGTTTAGATTTCTGTGATTATTTTTTACGAGGAGTTGTTGAATATCAACAACTTATTACACAGAATCCCATTTTTTTAGAACGAGTTGAAGGAGTCGGTTTTATTAGCGGGGAAGAAGCTGTAAATTGGGGTTTATCGGGACCAATGTTACGAGCTTCTGGAATACAATGGGATCTTCGTAAAATTGATCCTTACGAGTCTTACAATCAATTCGATTGGAAAGTCCAATGGCAAAAAGAAGGAGATTCGTTAGCTCGCTATTTAGTACGAATTGGTGAAATGAAGGAATCTATAAAAATTATTCAACAGGCTGTAGAGAAAATTCCCGGGGGGCCTTATGAAAATTTAGAAGCCCGACGCTTTAAGAAAGCAAAGAATTCGGAATGGAATGATTTTGAATATAGATTTCTTGGTAAAAAACCTTCCCCAAATTTTGAATTATCAAAGCAAGAGCTTTATGTAAGAGTAGAAGCTCCAAAAGGTGAATTAGGAATTTATCTAGTAGGAGATGACAGTCTTTTCCCCTGGAGATGGAAAATTCGTCCACCCGGTTTTATTAATTTGCAAATTCTTCCTCAGCTAGTTAAAAGAATGAAATTGGCTGATATCATGACGATATTAGGTAGTATAGATATCATTATGGGGGAAGTTGATCGTTGAAATGATAATAGAGAGGGTACAGGTAGAAACTATCAATTCTTTTTCGAAATCGGAATTATTAAAAGAAGTTTATGGACTGATATGGATTCTACCTATTTTGACCCTCCTACTGGGAATCACAATAGAAGTACTAGTAATTGTGTGGTTAGAAAGAGAAATATCCGCATCAATACAACAACGTATTGGTCCTGAATATGCCGGGCCCCTGGGACTGCTTCAAGCTATAGCAGATGGAACAAAACTAATTTTTAAAGAGGATATCCTCCCATCCCGAGGAGAAATTCCTTTATTTAGCATTGGACCCTCTATAGCAGTCATATCCGTTTTATTAAGTTTTTTAGTAATCCCTTTTGGATATCATTTTGTTTTAGCTGATCTTAGTATTGGTGTTTTTTTATGGATTGCCATTTCCAGTATTGCTCCTATTGGTCTTCTTATGGCAGGATATAGCTCAAATAATAAATATTCTTTTTCAGGCGGTCTACGAGCAGCTGCTCAATCTATTAGTTATGAAATACCATTAACTTTTTGTGTGCTAGCAATATCTCTACGTGTGATTCGTTAAAAAAGGAACTTTTCTTATAAAATCCATTGAATACTTATTATTCTGTATTCAGGTTGGTAAGTTAAACTAGATAGCTATATGAGTGAAACAAAACAGCTTATTAATTTGTAGTAACAATAAAATCTCATTTCCTACGTACAAGAAAAAAGTTGAAGTAAACTTAGTAAACTCTTTACCCCAGGATTGAGATTGTTTGATTAGTCATCATATTTTGTTTTGAAGCGGGCAAGAATAAAGGATTCGCGATATATAATTCCATTTCTAGAATACTAGAATATTTGAAGTTATTACTAGAACTTATAACGATATAAAAGAATCCATAAAAAGTTAGTGAGGGATTAGGAACACTAAAGTACATAAAGGATTAGTAATGAGAAAATCTAAATCATTAGACATTTTTCCTCATAAAAGGAATCATAATAAGAACTTGAAATTGGTGGAAATGATCAAGTAGTACTTTCTTCGGATTCCGATCCAGAGTATATTCCCATTCACTTGTTAAGGAAATGGCTATCCAGAACGAATTAACCCTTTATTCCTTTTTTCTTTTTAAGTATCCCCTTGGAAAAGAAGAATAGGACAAAAGATATGTAATGCAATACAAAAAAGGATCTTTATTTATTCTTTCTTTTATGGAGATTGATACAGAATTCCTCATGAACTAAATACCCAATTCTTTCCATTTATTAATTGCTATAACGAGTATTTTATTCCAATATTAAGTTATTACCAATATTACTGAACAAGGAAAAACTGTCATTTTATTATATAAAGGATGAGATCAATTCGGAAGCGCTTTTTATTATTTTAGCAGACGGAATTGCTTTGGTCTAATTTAGGACTTTCCAATCCATTTTATCTTACCTAATTCTATCTACGCCCAGGGGATAAGACCGAAACGAAATAATCCTTTTTTTCTGATCATAGAGGAGCCGTATGAAGCTAAGGTTTCATGTACGGTTTTGGAATAGCGGTGAGAACTGTGATGTTATCATCGACTATGATTATCTAACAGTTCAAGTACGGTTGATATAGTTGAAGCACAGTCAAAATATGGTTTTTTTGGATGGAATCTTTGGCGTCAGCCTATAGGTTTTCTAGTTTTCCTAATTTCTTCGTTGGCAGAATGTGAAAGATTACCCTTTGATTTACCAGAAGCGGAGGAAGAATTAGTAGCAGGTTATCAAACCGAATATTCTGGTATTAAATATGGTTTATTTTATCTTGCTGCTTACCTAAATTTATTAGTTTCCTCCTTATTTGTAACTGTTCTCTACTTAGGTGGGTGGAATTTTTCTATTTCCTATATATCCTTTTTTGGATTTTTCCAAATAAATAAAATGGTTGGAATTTTGGAAATGATAATGGGTATCCTTATTACATTAACTAAAGCTTTTTTATTTCTCTTCATTTCTATTACAATAAGATGGACTTTACCCCGGATGAGAATGGATCAGTTATTAAATCTTGGATGGAAATTTCTTTTACCTATTTCTCTCGGCAATCTCTTATTAACAACTTCTTCTCAACTAGTTTCACTATAAATAAGATAATACAATAACAGTAAGAATATCTTCAACACAAAAGTAAGAATATCTTGAACACAAAAGTTCTCACAGACAAGAGAAAGAAACATAAATTTTTCATAGATATTTAGAATATGTTCCCTATGATAACTGGGTTCATTAGTTATGGTCAACAAACAATACGCGCCGCAAGATACATTGGTCAAGGTTTCATAATTACCTTATCCCACACAAATCGTTTACCTATAACGATTCACTACCCTTATGAAAAATCAATTACATCAGAGCGTTTCCGGGGGCGAATACACTTTGAATTTGATAAATGTATTGCTTGTGAAGTATGTGTTCGTGTATGCCCGATAGATCTACCCCTTGTGGATTGGAGATTTGAAAAGGATATTAAAAAGAAACAATTGCTTAATTATAGTATTGATTTCGGAGTTTGTATATTTTGTGGTAACTGTGTTGAATATTGTCCGACAAACTGTTTATCAATGACGGAAGAATATGAACTTTCTACTTATGATCGTCATGAATTGAATTACAATCAAATTGCTTTGAGTCGGTTACCAGTCTCCATAATGGGAGATTACACAATTCAAACAATTAGGAATTCTCCTCAAAGTAAAATAGACGAAGAAAAATCTTGGAATTCAAGAACAATTACTGATTACTAGGTACTAGGATTTTTTTGTTAAAAGAATCCAATAGTTTTTTAATGGTTTTTTACTAACTATAAAGAAAAATGAATAACTACTGTTTATTACAAATTATTCATGATTTAAAATGAGAGTAGATTTTCGTGATATGATTTCTAACTATACAATTTATATATATAAATTTAAATATCCTAATCCCTTTTAGTTTCCTTGAATCTTTTAGTTTTATTCAGTTCATGAAAAATTTTATACTATTAATTTCTTTTTATCCATAATGGATTTACCTGGACCAATACATGAGATTCTTGTGCTATTTGGGGAATTTGTTCTTCTACTAGGGGGTCTAGGAGTAGTATTACTTACCAACCCAATTTATTCTGCATTTTCGCTGGGATTAGTTCTTGTTTGTATATCCTTATTCTATTTTTTATTAAATTCCTACTTTGTAGCTGTCGCACAGCTTCTTATTTATGTGGGAGCCATAAATGTCTTGATCATATTTGCTGTAATGTTTGTAAATGGCTCCGAGTGGTCTAAAGATAAGAATTATTGGACTATTGGAGATGGGTTTACTTCACTCGTTTGTATAACTATTCCTTTTTCACTAATGACTACTATCCCAGATACGTCATGGTATGGAATTCTTTGGACTACAAGATCAAACCAAATAGTAGAACAGGGTCTCATAAATAACGTTCAACAAATTGGGATTCATTTAGCAACCGATTTTTATCTTCCGTTTGAACTCATTTCCCTAATTCTTCTAGTTTCTTTAATAGGTGCAATTACTATGGCTCGACAATAAGAAATACCTAGAACTTGGAATGAATCAAAATTCTTAGAATTTCAAATCTAAAAAAAAAAATAACTAAAGAATAACAATTTTGATTTAGTATTTAGTAAAACATATCTACTGTTAACACAACAAATACTTTCTTTTCTCTTTTGTTGCGTAATTGTTCTATTCTAATTAATTGAATCGGTTCAATTCTCTCATATTGAAATGAATCGAGATTGATAAGGAGTTAGTTAATGATGTTTGAGCATGTACTTTTTTTGAGTGTCTATTTATTTTCGATTGGTATCTATGGATTGATCACAAGCCGAAACATGGTTAGAGCTCTAATATGTCTTGAACTTATACTGAATTCAATTAATCTAAATCTCGTAACATTTTCTGATCTATTTGATAGTCGCCAATTAAAAGGAGACATTTTCGCAATTTTTGTTATAGCCCTTGCGGCTGCTGAAGCAGCTATTGGACTATCCATTCTTTCTTCCATCCATCGTAACAGGAAATCTACTCGTATCAATCAATCTAATTTTTTGAATAATTAGACATAGAATCCTCTAAACAAATAAACAAATAAACAAAGACGCATATATAATAATATAATAATATGGAACATTAAGATTTTAAATAATAAAATTTGAGTCTTCTTTTCTTATTTTTATTTGAGAATACCCATTTTTGAAGTAGGTTATTTCGGATTATTATTTTTTACTTATTTCATTTTGCTTGAATTTTGCATTTTTGCAATTCATTGATATTACAATATTCAAATTGCAATAATTTATATTGAAAAAATGATAGCCAATTTATTGGCTAATTCGAATTAGTATGTAGAATTCGTATAATTATGAATGTTGAAGCCTTAAATTCAAGTCTCTTGGCTCTTTTCACGCTTTCTCACAAACAGATTAAGAAATATATTACATTATTTGTTAAAGTTTGGATAAACCATTGCTTCGTCTGGTGTCTACAATACGTCTAACTTATAGAGTATTAATTTTTTTTTACCAGATCGAAAATTTTTATGTTGAAAAGGAAAATTTCTAGATCCAATGTCACATTCTGTAAAAATTTATGATACATGTATAGGATGCACTCAATGTGTACGAGCTTGTCCAACAGATGTATTAGAAATGATACCTTGGGATGGATGTAAAGCCAAGCAAATAGCTTCTGCACCGAGAACCGAAGATTGTGTGGGTTGTAAGAGATGCGAATCCGCCTGCCCAACAGATTTTTTAAGTGTTCGCGTTTATTTAGGGCCTGAAACAACCCGCAGCATGGCTCTATCTTATTGATACGTTACAAAAAACTCCACTTGAATCGTCTGATTCCTCTTTACCGAAGAAGCCTGTGCTCAAAATAATCGAGCATGGGCTTTTCTGGTCAAAACGTATCTTGTCTTTATTACTTTATCATGAGTTATTTTCCTTGGTTAACAATACTTGTTGTTTTGCCGATATTTGCAGGTTCATTAATTTTCTTTTTACCTCATAAAGGAAACAAAACGGTTAGGTGGTATACTATTTCTATTTGTTTATTAGAATTCCTTCTAATGACTTATGCATTCTGTTATCATTTCCAATTAGAGGATCCCTTAATGCAATTAAGGGAGGATTCTAAATGGATAGATGTTTTTGATTTTCACTGGAGATTGGGAATCGATGGACTTTCATTAGGATCTATTTTATTGACAGGATTTATTACTACTTTAGCTACTTTAGCGGCTTGGCCAGTTACCCGGAATTCGCGATTATTCTATTTCCTTATGCTAGCAATGTATAGCGGTCAAATAGGATTATTTTCTTCACGAGACCTTTTACTTTTTTTTATCATGTGGGAGTTAGAATTAATTCCTGTTTACTTACTTTTATCCATGTGGGGAGGAAAGAGGCGTCTATATTCAGCTACCAAGTTTATTTTGTATACTGCAGGCGGTTCCATTTTTTTCTTAATCGGAGTTCTGGGTATGGGCTTATATGGTTCCAACGAACCAAGATTAGATATGGAAAGATTGATTAATAAATCATACCCTGCAACATTGGAAATACTACTTTATTTTGGCTTCCTTATTGCTTATGCTGTCAAATTGCCAATTATACCTCTACATACGTGGTTACCAGATACCCATGGGGAAGCACATTACAGTACATGTATGCTTTTAGCGGGAATACTATTAAAGATGGGAGCATATGGATTGATTCGTATCAATATGGAATTGTTACCTCATGCTCATTATCTATTTTCTCCCTGGTTGGTAATAATAGGAGCGGTGCAAATAATCTATGCAGCTTCAACCTCTCTTGGTCAACGAAATTTCAAAAAAAGAATAGCCTACTCCTCCGTATCTCACATGGGTTTCATAATTATAGGAATTGGTTCCATAACCAACATTGGACTAAATGGAGCTATTTTACAAATATTATCCCATGGATTTATCGGTGCTACACTTTTTTTCTTGGCGGGAACGGCTTGTGATAGAATGCGTCTTGTTTATCTCGAAGAACTGGGGGGGATATCTATACCAATGCCCAAAATTTTTACTATGTTTAGTAGCTTTTCAATGGCTTCTCTTGCCTTACCGGGAATGAGCGGTTTTGTTGCAGAATTAGTAGTATTTTTTGGACTAATTACTAGTCCAAAATTTATGTTAATGCCAAAAATGCTAATTACTTTTTTAATGGCAATTGGAATGGTATTAACTCCTATTTATTTATTATCTATGTTACGCCAGATGTTCTATGGATATAAGTTATTTCATGTTCCAAACGCAAATTTTGTGGATTCTGGACCACGAGAACTCTTTCTTTTAATCTGTATCTTTTTACCAGTAATAGGAATTGGTATCTATCCTGATTTTGTTCTCTCGCTATCCGTTGATAGGGTAGAGGCCCTTTTATCCAATTATTATCCTAAATAGGATTTTCTTTTTTTAACTAGTCCGCTCTATATTCCATAGTGGAAAAACCAAAAAATTCCGAAAAAAGTCAAAAAGTCTAATTAGATCTATTTCCAATTTTTGTGAACCCCTTTGAACGTCTTTTCAAAGGGGTTCACAAACCAAACAAAAATAGAAAAAACCTTCATAAAATGAAGGTTTTATGTTATGTAATCATTTAGATGGTAATGTAAATGAACCATAACTATGTAAACCTATTCCTAAAAGATTGATACCAAAATAGCAGATCCAAATTATAAGAAATCCTATCGAAGCTACAAATGCAGAATTCGTATCCCTCCAATTTGGATTTGTTCTACTATGTAAATAAATTGCAAATATGGTCCAGGTAATAAATGCCCAAGTTTCCTTAGGATCCCAATTCCAATAGGATCCCCACGCTTCATTAGCCCATACTGCTCCACAAAGAATACCTATGGTTAAAAGGGTAAACCCGAGACTAATGACACGATAACTCCAAGAATCCAAACGCTCAGTTAATTGATATTTGTAATAATTTGGAAATGAAGAAAAAGAAGTGTTTTTTAAACCACTTCTTTTTGCATAGAAATATTCAATCTCACTAAATAAAAATTTACTTAAAACATTTTTATTTTTAGGAAAGAAATCGAAATTCTTTTGAAATCTAATGATTAGAAGAGCGGTGGATAATAAGGATCCGCACAAAAGAGTTGCATAGCTTAGTAACATCATACTGACATGCATCATTAACCACTGAGATTGGAGAGCAGGTACTAGTATTGTAGATTGATGCATTTCAGTTAAAAGACCCGACGTGGCAAAACCTTGCATTAAAATAGTACTTGGTGTAGTTATTGTGCTTAAATCATTTTTAGAGTTCTGTATCTTAGGAATAGTATGAAGAATATACAGAGCCCATGAAAGGAAGATCAATGACTCATATAAATTACTTAATGGAAAATGTCCCGAAGAAATCCAACGAAAAATTAAGAATCCTGTTATAGAGAAAAAAGTAGCTATCATTCCTTTTTCTGACGAATCACGTAATTCCCTAAGTTCACGAACTAATAAGGTTATCAAATGAATCGTAATTACAATTGAAATGGTTGAGAAAGAGATATGAGTTAGTATATGTTCTAAAGTTACAAATAGCATAAGGAGAAGGTCCCATTACAAAATTCAAAATTTCGAATTGAATCCATTTTCTAATCTATTGTATTCTTTTTCGAGAATGCCGCCACTCGGACTCGAACCGAGATGCTTGAGCACTGCTTCCTAAGAGCAGCGTGTCTACCAATTTCACCATAGCGGCTAACTTTAAATAATAGTTAACTTAAAAGAATAATAGTTATTTTCTGGCAAATCGTCGAGATTGGGAGAGTCCATTTGCAAAAATACTCTACTTTTGATAATAGAATCCTCATAAAAAAATAGATAGCAGGATTCTATTATCAAAAGTTCTTTTATAGGAAAATAATACTGAGGACACAATATACCGAAAGCTTTTGTTCTATATAACAGAATAACAGAGGGATTAGTTCTAAGAATATTCTACCCAGGAATTCTACATAGAAAAGTAGATTCATTAATTAATCCAAATTATTCATTCATATTAAATAAAAATAATTGGAATTTCTTTAGGATAGTCAGATTATTCCAAAACCTGCTTATTTATTTGTTGCCCAGAAAAACCTTTTGGTTTTGGATGCTCGTTACCATTAGAAAATGATCTTGATTTTGCTAAGGAATAAGATTGTACTATGGAAAAATAAGTCTTTTTCTTCCAAATATTTTTACGAATACGCTTTTTTGACATCGAAGTACGTTTTTTTGGAACTGCCATTGAAAAAGGTAATTAGTTTTTTCTAGTTGTATGTGAAAGACATCTATTGTTGTAAATAAATCCTTCTTTCTGTTTTTTCTTAGTATTTATACTTAGATACTGAAAGATAATGAAATTTAAAATTATTTTCTACTTGATTTTGTCTAACGTGGATAAGCCAAGAGTTTTTTAGCGTATTTTTCATATATATATTTTAGACTTTGTTTTAATAATATACAATATATACAAAGATATATTATATACAAAGGTTTTCTATTTAAACATTAAACAATTTTTATATCAAAATTTATATATCAAATATATTCTATATATAAATATAAGGTATGGGGGATAAGCCCTCATATCATATGGGAGGATAAAAAGAAGGTAAAATTGAAATAGTTAATTAAGTTGACAAGGTATTCAAGAATTGAATTTCAGTCAAAATAAAAAAAAATTTAGTCTCTTAAACAAGACATTCTAAAACTTAGATAATTCTAGTCATTAGGATTTCCTTTTTATATGAACTAAGAAATATTTGATAATTTCCTATAAATATATAATTTATATATAGTTGAAATTCAATCAATTAGTTACGAAACAATAGAGCTATTTCATTTTAACAGAAAGAAAAAAAAGAGTAGGAATAGAAAGTAAAATGATTCAATCTTTTTTGTATTTTAATAAATATCTTTTTTTATCTAATAACTAAATAATTTTATCTAATAACTAAATAACGAAATTCTTTGATTAAATTTTTTAATTTAAGCAACTAAACCCATTCTGAATTTTTGAATATTTCAATGAGATAAATTTTGAAAAATTCAGAATTCTAGTTTTTTTTCTTATTTTTTTTGAATTCCTTGAGAAAGAGATAAAAATAGGTTTGGTGAATCGGAAACAATAAATTTCAATTAAAAATTGCTATTTCTTTTCTTATGGAACATACATATCAATATGCCTGGGTAATCCCTCTTCTACCACTTCCAGTTATTATGTCAATGGGGTTTGGTCTTTTTCTTATTCCGACAGCAACAAAAAATCTTCGTCGCATATGGGCTTTTCCTAGTATTTTACTCTTAAGTATAGCTCTGGTATTCTCAGTTCACCTGTCTATTCAACAAATAAAAGGGAGTTCTATCTATCAATATCTATGGTCTTGGACCATCAATAATGATTTTTCCTTAGAATTTGGATACTTGATTGATCCCCTTACTTCTATTATGTTAATACTAATTACTACTGTAGGAATCTTGGTTCTTATTTATAGTGACGATTATATGTCTCACGATGAGGGATATTTGAGATTTTTTGTTTATATAAGTTTTTTTAATACTTCCATGTTGGGATTGGTTACTAGTTCCAATTTAATACAAATTTATTTTTTTTGGGAACTTGTGGGAATGTGTTCCTATTTATTGATAGGCTTTTGGTTTACACGACCAATTGCAGCGAGTGCTTGTCAAAAAGCTTTTGTAACTAATCGTGTAGGGGATTTTGGTCTGTTATTAGGAATTTTAGGTTTTTTTTGGATAACAGGTAGTTTAGAGTTTCGGGATTTGTTCAAAATAGCTAATAACTGGATTCCTAATAATGGGATTAATTCATTACTTACTACTTTATGTGCTTTTTTATTATTTCTTGGTGCAGTTGCAAAATCTGCACAATTCCCTCTTCACGTATGGTTACCCGATGCTATGGAAGGACCCACTCCCATTTCGGCTCTTATACACGCAGCAACTATGGTTGCTGCGGGGATTTTTCTTTTAGCTCGACTTCTTCCTCTTTTCATATCCCTACCTTTGATAATGAGTTTAATTTCTTTAGTAGGTACAATAACACTTTTCTTAGGAGCGACTTTAGCTCTTGCTCAGAGAGATATTAAAAGAAGCTTAGCTTATTCTACAATGTCTCAATTGGGTTATATGATGTTAGCTCTAGGTATAGGTTCTTATCAAGCTGCTTTATTCCATTTGATTACTCATGCTTATTCGAAAGCTTTATTGTTCTTGGGATCTGGATCCGTTATTCATTCAATGGAACCTCTTGTTGGATATTCACCAGATAAAAGTCAGAATATGGTTCTTATGGGTGGTTTAAAAAAATATGTTCCTATTACAAGAACTACTTTTTTATGCGGTACACTTTCTCTTTGTGGTATTCCACCTCTTGCTTGCTTCTGGTCCAAAGATGAAATTCTTAGTAATAGTTGGTTGTATTCACCCTTTTTTGGAATTATAGCCTCTTTTACTGCAGGATTAACTGCATTTTATATGTTTCGGATATATTTACTTACTTTTGATGGGTATTTGCGTGTTTATTTTCAAAATTACAGTAGTACTAAAGAATGTTCTTTGTATTCAGTATCCTTATGGGGAAAAAGTATACCCAAAGGAGTCAATGGGGATTTTGTTTTATCAACAATGAAGAGTGGAGTTTCTTTTTTTTCACAAAATATATCTAAAATTCCTGGTAATACAAGAATAGGATTCTTTAGTACTCCCTTTGGAGCTAAAAACACTTTTGTCTATCCTCGCGAAACTGGAAATACTATGCTATTTCCTCTTCTTATATTACTGCTTTTTACTTTGTTCATTGGATCCATAGGAATCCATTTTGATAATGGAATATCGGAGTTAAGCATATTATCAAAGTGGCTAACCCCTTCAATAAGCTTTTTCGAGGAAAATTCCATAAATTCATATGAGTTTATCACTAATGCAATTTCTTCTGTAAGTTTGGCTATTTTTGGTCTATTCATAGCATATATATGCTATGGATCTTCTTATTCTTTTTTTCAAAATTTGAATTTGAAAAATTCCCTTGCAAAAGGGAATCCCAAAAAGTTCTTTTTGGATCAAGTAAAAAAAAAGATATATAGTTGGTCATATAATCGTGGTTATATAGATTTTTTCTATACTAGGGTCTTTATCCTGGGTATAAGAAGATTAGCTGAACTAACGCATTTTTTTGATAAAAGTGTCATTGATGGAATTATCAATGGAGTAGGTCTTGCTGGTTTTTGTATAGGAGAAGAGATTAAATATGTGGGAGGAGGTCGAATATCATCTTATCTATTCTTTTTTTTATGTTATGTATCCTTCTTCATATTCTTTTTTCTTCCTTAATTCATTATTCCATGAATTCCTCAAAACGAGGCTCATCAAAATGCAAAATCTAAGACTACTATAAGACTACTAATAAAATAAGAAAAAAATTCGAACGATTAAATTACTTCTCCCGAATATCCAACTGACTTATTAATTTCTTATAACGTACTCTATTTTTCTTTGCCAAATAAGCCAGCAAACGTTGACGTTTTCCCAAAAGTCTTCGTAGACCTCTTTCCGATGAAAAATCTTTTTTGTGTAATTCCAAATGGGAAGCAAGTCTCCGTATCTTATTGGTGAAACTGAATACTTGAAATTCAACAGAACCCCTGTTTTCTTGTTTTTCTTCTTTAACCATAAATCAAAAAATTTTTCTACCTCCTTTTTTTTTCATGTATTTTTCTGATCAGGAAAAATCTAAAATAATGTCAGTTATTTTGAAGTTATTCGAATCTCGTACACACAAAAATTTGCAATTATTCATCTACTGCTGGAATCTATAATTTAGATTTATTTTATCGATGCAAATTGGATTTGGATAGAAGGGTACATTCTTTTATTTTAGATAGAAGAAATGTTTCTTCTATCTAAAATAAAAGAATTTTTCTGATTTATTTATTGCTATATCCAATTTATAGAATTGATACACCATTTAATTGATATCATTTAGCAAAATGAAACACAGCATATGCATCCATCTTTCGGCTCGAGAATTTCACGGGATAGAGATATAGTATAAGAAATAGGCTATTAAGTAACTCTAAATGAATTGTGGATACATCTGTATCCTTAACATACTGAAACGACTGCCATTATTCGTATCAAACCAATAGCGATTCATAAAAGCTAAATCTTGGAATCAATGGTGGGCCAATAATGAATTTTTTTGCATATGTATTAAGACGCTTGGTCTGATTTCGAAATTGTCCAGAGTTTTTTATGTTGTT